CTTACAGGAATAGCCGGGTAGTGAGATAGCAAGGAGTAGAATACCAGTCATTAGGGAGACCTTCCCGCCCGCTAACCGTACCACTAGCCTTTACACAACACAGCTGATTAGCCTCTTGGCTGGGCTCCTTCGTTTCTGTTCCCCACCCGGTTTGTACCTGCCTGTGTACTCCCCTCCCGGGGTCATAGCTCTTGATGGCCGGGGAATGGATTAAATGGTTTTAGTTCTGCCTCCAGGGGTTCTGGCTAGTCAGCAGATGGAGAAATGGATAGATATGGAGATGCAGAGTAAGAAGGCTTAGCTTATTGCTTTGAACCTTCGCTTCCACCGGCTTCGAGGCGGAAGAACTCGCCCAGATCCAGTAGTTGCTCCTAATTGCAGGTGATATGCTTCCACAGGTGTTAGAGGAGATGAAGAGCTTGCCCTTCGAGGCAACGCCAGCGGTAGAGGGAGAAGTAAAGCAATTAGATCCAGTGGCGTTAGATGGATGCCTTTCGACTGGAAATGGAGATATAGCTCGAATAGAGGGCGATAGGCCCAACAAAAAAACCTTCTATTCGTTCCCGGATCTGAAGGCACGAAAGGAGGACCTGGGCACAACACAAAGGGAGGGGAGAAAGACCAGAACTTCACTCTGCCTCTTCTGAATATCTAGTTTCGTACCGTCAGGTCCCGTTTCCGCTCCTAGCGAGCTAACATAAGAAAATTGACTTCTAAACTCTCCTGCTATTCATTCCTCCGCTTGCCAATAACCTCCATTCGAAGCCCAGCCGGGAAGGCAAAACAATGATTCCCATTCCCCTGCCTGTAAATGCATCTAAGGAACCCCTGAGCTCTCCTGCTTCTGCTAGCCCATCTATTGAGAGAAAGTACAAGCCTGCAAAGCCCTTCCTAGCAATAGTGGTCGAAGCCATCTCTTTCCTATTCCTTTTCCAGTGCCAGGCGAGGAAGCTACGAAGCAAAGCAGCATCTGAACCTCCCCTGCCCGGGAGGCTCCCATCACTAGCTCCATATAGGCCCCATGGAACCATCCGATCTAGAGCGAGCCTCAAAGCAAGAGCTTTCTCCTCCCTTTGGGATGCTAGCTATGCTTCTCACGGCCCTCGAACTATCAGGACGGACTGGCGAACTCGATCTTGAAATGTATTTGCTAAGGCGTTCTTGGTGATCTCGACCGGGGACGACTAGATAGAAGGAGGAGAGGGGGAATGCAGGATCGCTACAGTTCTCTCTCTATCTCCCTCGAGCGGGGATGGGAACAACCAACTGTGTGTCATCACTTAGTGCCACGTGGAGGCGGGGACAGGAGCAGGAGCACCAGTAGAGGCAGTAGCTTACCTTGAACCAGTCCCGGGGGCGAGGATAGCAGCGGAGCTAGGTGCATCGTGTGGTGATACAAATACGTATGTCCCCTTCCGAATCCCTATCACGGTCGCGCGGGACCGACCGGCCCACTTACTCAACCGAGTGAACGGATGGTGACGGGACGGAATTATAAGAGTAGACTATTGGATTTACCGGTACTGGATCGGCTGCTTATGCACCTGCTGGAGGGGGAAGGTCAATCAATAGCATCGACTGGCACCGACTTTTTGCTTAGTCAATCGCATCAACGGTTCTTCTACTGATGCTGAAACTGGGTGAACTACAGGTACTTACTGAAACTACTCGTGCGGGGAGCTCCTACTGATAATGCGCCTCCGCCTTCTGCTCATTCTTATTCGTAAGTAAGAATACCCCTTTGAATCTATAACCCTCGGAAGAGTGTCTTACCGGCGTCGGCAAAGACTAGTAAGTCTTCCATTGGACTTCTACTAATCCATCCATTCATTTCATTCTCGGAATGAGAAATGGAATCATCGAAGAGGGAATCCGGTAGTCAAAAAGAAGGCTGTAGGGCTTGAGAATGAAAAATGAAGAGAAGAAGAAGGGGGCCCTAATATGATAGATGGTTCTTACCTTCCGAAGACAGGTGATACAAGCAATACAGATATGAAAGATGCGCCTAAGAACCAATCGCCTGATGTCCCTGGCGTGCCTTACGTGCCCGATCATGATATCAATCCTAATGCGGATATGAGAAGTGTGGTGGATAAACTGATGGATGAAGTTTCAGTAGTTCTTCATCCAGATTAAATCGTTGTACCAACGACTGGGACAGCTAGTGCGTGGGGAGCTGCTGCTACGAAGGATTGAACGGCTAAGGAGAGAAAGAGTGCTATTTAGTGGAGGGGATTTTGGCAATTGGAAGCATATTTCCTTTTCCGATCCATTCTGTGTAGAGGAATCTGTCTTTGGCTAAACAATTATCTAGATATGCTATTTCTAGGGTTCGCTTTCACTTCGGCTCGCAACCTAAAAGGAGATGGACTTTCGAGATACCCTACAAAGTAGGTTGTACATGCATTGCATTCAACGGACTCAACTTCTGATCGTGCGGTCTAATTCACTTTTTCCATCTCGTACATACGAAGGATTCAGAGTATCTTAAGCTCTCCCG